AGAAAGAGGTGGAATTGGAAAAAAAATCAAAATAGGTGTAGAAAGAACTTCCAAAACGAAGGTAACTGGACAAGAACAAAAAAAATCCAACGCAGAATATCTTTCTGCTTCTCTTTTTTCGAAAGAAAGAGAGAATTCGTACAAAATCGATGGAAGAGAGGGAAAAGATATCTTTCGATTGGAAAAACCTCTTCTAAGGATTATTTTTGTTTATATACGATTCCATCGTCCCTTGCGATATATAAAAAATGTTCGATTTGTAAATGCTGTAAGAAATGTAATGTCACAATTCTTTTTTCATATATGTGTAAGTGTTGCAAAAGAAAGAATATCTTTTACGTATCCATCTATTTTATCAACTTTTCTTGTAATGATGCAAAGAAAGACGTCTCTCTTCACAACAGAAAAATTATCCTATGTTGTATTGGATATTCATTGGAGTTCTATTATTGTACAAAAAAGAAACAAGCTAAGTATTGTATTTCTAAATTGGGCCGAAGCCCTAGATATGGAATGTTTTACTTTGGGTGTACTCGAAAAAAAGATTTGATTATGTATTGTTGTGACTATAAAATACTTACCTATAATATATGTTCCTTTCTTGAACGGACCCTATCGCGGACGAATCAAAAAAAGTTTTTTATTCTCAATCAAGAATATAACTTACACAAAAAACTACATTTGGATAAATATGATTCACGCCATCCTTCTTATTATTATTACGGATTATCCAGACTTTGTAGAGAAAATAGATATCTTTGGTATAAAATCATTATCAAATGGAATTCGTTTTTTTTTTTACTTGATCAGTCAATTTTCTGGAAAATCCGTATCCAATTTGAATTTTATAGGACTTTATTTATTTCGAGAACATGCAAAGATGGATTCCGAAGCTACAAAAAAAAAAAACTGAAATTTTTATTCGACGCAATTCTAACTGATACGAACGATAAAACAATTAGAAATAGAAAAAAAATGTATTGGAATAAAAGAAAGCAGTATAAAAGATTCCTCGATGGTCATACAAATTACTTGATGAGATATAACACCTGGAAAGCAATGGTGAAACAGCAAATTTTGAGATTCGTTCAAGAAAAGCAAAACGTGTTGTATTTTATACTGATGACTCACAGAATGCCGATGCTTATACGGATACCAAAGATACTGATAATTCTGATGACAAAGATGAATTTGCTTTATTACGTTATTCACAACAACCGGATTTTAGGCGAGACATATTCAAAGGATCTAGACGCGCTCAAAGACGTAAAACTGTTAATTGGAAAATCTTTCAAGCAAGTGCACATTCTCCTCTTTTTTTGGACAAAATGGACAAACCCTCTTTTTTTTCTTTTGATATTTTCGAACCAATGGAAATATTTTTTCTTGATTGGATGTGGAAAAATAAAACTAAAGAATTGGAAATGTCGGATTATACAGAGGAAAAGAAAAAAGAGATTAAGAAAAAAGAGGAAGAAAAGCGTATTGAAATTGCAGAAGCCTGGGATAGCATTCAATATGCTCAAGTATTATGAGGTTTTTTATTTGTATCCCAATCGATTATTAGAAAATATATTCTATTACCCTCATTGTTATTATCTAAAAATATCGTTCGTATACTATTATTTCAATCTCCCGAATGGTCAGAGGATTTATAGGATTGGAATAGAGAAATGTATATTAAATGCACCTATAATGGCGTTCAATTATCCGAAACAGAATTTCCGAAAAACTGGCTATCTGAGGGTATTCAAATATAGGTACTTTTTCCTTTTCGTCTGTAACCTTGGCACAGATACAGATCTAAGCTACGACCCCCTCAAAAGGAAAAGGATCCAATGTAAAAAAAAGTTAAAAAAATGGATTTCTTCTTTTTATCAGTTTTCGGAATGGAAGTTGAATTTCCCTTTTCTTCTTTTCCCCGAAACCGACGTTCGTTTTTTGATCCCATTTTTAAAGAACTTAAAAAAAAATAATCAAAATTTGGAAAAAGAGTTTTTTTCTAATTCTAAAAGTATTAAACGAAAGAACAAATTTTTTTCTAAATATCACAAAAGAAACAGCACAATGGATCATCCAAAGTATTCGCAAAAGGATTCTATTTCTAAAAGAAAAAATAAAAAAACTATCATTATCAAATCTTTTATTTATATTTGGATTGAGAAAAATATATGTATTCAATGTAATTCAAAAAGATTCAACAAAAAGTATGAGTATTCCAATGATTTACGAATCCACCATTCCAATTCAATCTTGTATTTGGACAGACTGTTCATTGACAGGAAAAAAAAATATAAGATCTACATGATAGAACAAAGAAAATCATACAACAAATACAAAAATTTAAAAAAGACAAGAAAAAAGGTTCAGAGAGAAATATTTGTTCTAAGAAAACAACTTATGATGATAAAAGATTACAATTACAAAAAAAATATTTGGCAGATATTACAAAAAAGAAATGTTCGATTATCCCGCAAATCACATTATTTTTTAAAATTTTTCATAGAAAGGGTATATATAGATATCTTTCTATGTATCATTAATATTCCTAGAATCAATGTACAACTTTTTCTTGAATCAACAAAAAAAATTCTTAATAAATCCATTTACAATAATGAAGCAAATGAAGAAAGAAAAAGAAGTGATAAAAAAAATCAAAGTCTAATTCACTTTATTTCTACTATAAAAAAATCAATTTGGAATATTAGGAATACGAATTCACAGAATTTTTGTGACGTATCCTCTTTGTCACAAGCATATGTATTTTACAAATTATCACAAACCAAAATTATTAACTTATATAAGTATAAGTATAAATTAAGATCCGTTTTTGAATATCATGAAACACCTCTTTTTCTTAAGAATGAAATAAAAGATTCTTTTTTTGGAGTACAAGGAATATCTCATTCCAAATTAAAACAAGATAAGAGCGATCCCAATTCTATAATGAATCAATGGACAAATTGGTTAAAAGGTCATTATCAATACGATTTATCTCCGAATGGATGGTCTAGATTAGTATCCAAAAAATGGCGAAATAAAATGAATGAACACCGTGTGGCTCAAAATAAAGATTTAACAAAATATCATTCATATGAAAAAAGTGGATTAATTCTTTACAAAAAACAAGAAATAGACTCATTAACAAATAAAAAAAAAAAAATGAAAAAACAATATGGGTATGATCTTTTATCATATAAATCTATTAATTATGCAGATAAGAAGGACTCATATATTTATGGATATAGATCGTCATTCCAAGCAAATAATAACCAAGCGATTTCTTATAATTCCAAGACGCGTAAAAAAAAAAAAAATTGGATATGGCGGATGATATTTCTATCAAGAATTATATGGTGGAAGATTCTATTCTGGATATGGAAAAAAATCTGGATAGAAAGTGTTTTGATTGGAAAATTCTTCATTTTTGTCTTAGAAATAAAGTGGATTTTGAGGGTTCGATCGATACCGATTATTATTTTACGCTTCATCAAGAAATCAACCCATCCAATCAAAAAAAAAACCTTTTTGATTGGATGGGAATGGATGTGGAAATACTGTATCGTTCTATTGCGAATCGGGAATTTTTTTTCTTCTCAAAAATTTTTATATTTTATAATGCATATACCAGTAACCCATGGATCATACCAATCAAATTCCTTTTTTTCAATTTTAATGTCAATAAAAAAGGTAGCGAAAAGAAAAACATCACGGAAAAGGAAAAAATTGATATTTTTAGACGATGGAAAAAAAAAAAATATCTTGAATTTGAGTTTGAGACTCAAAATAAAGGAAAAACAGAATATGCAAGTCTACTATATCTTGAAGCATCCCTTTCAAAGAAAGAAAAAGATGTTAAAGAAGATTATGCAGGATCCGACCTATAAAAGGGTGTATACAAAAATAGATACACGAACAACATCGAAGCAGAACTTAATTACTTCCTATGAAGGTATTTGCTTTTTCAATTGTACTGGCGCGATTGCTTATATGAAAGAATATTGTATAATATCCAAGTATATTGTCTCCTGCTTAGACTATAAAATCTATAAGAAATTGCTATATCCTCTATTCAAAGAGGAGAACTATGTCTATATATTATGTAAATTAAGAATCAGAAGGATTTCACTCTTACAGAATTGTATAAAAATACGGAATTGTTGTAAAAAGGAATATGGAGTATCGAACCAATTCGTCTGTCTAGAAAAAACCATGAACAATTTAATATGTATCAAACCATTGGCCTTTCGTTGTTTCATAAGAGAAAGAACAAAATTAATCAAAGATACCGAGAAAAAAGCTACGTTGATAAGAAAAATTTGGATAAATCCATTAAGAAATCCATTACAAGAACAAGAGATCAAAAGCTGTCTGAAAATACAGAAAAAAATCATTATGATTTGCTTGTTCCTGAAAATATTTTATCCGCTAGACGTCGTAGAGAATTGTGAATTCTATTTTGCTTCAATCCTAGGAATAGAAATAGTGTGCATAGAAATACGTCATTTTACAATGAGAATAAAGTGTATAATTGCTGTCAAGTTTTGGCTACAAGTAAAGATCTTGATAGAGATAAAAAAAAACTATTTAATTTATAGTTATTTCTTTGGCCAAATTATCGATTATAAGATTTATCTTGTATGTATCGCTATTGGTTTGATACCAATAATGGCAGCCGTTTCAGTATGGTATGGATCCATATGTATCCACGATTGAAAATTCGTTAATCTACATTTTTTCTTTTTTTTTTTTCTATTTCTCGTAACATATCTGGTATGCGAAAACAAATAGATGCACATACGCATTGTCTTACCCTCTATTCTGAGACACGATACTAATTCAATGATATATCCTATCCATTAGAAATCAACAAAATCTTCTTATTTGAAGTCTACAATTTTGCTTTTGTTAATGCATAAATATAGATATAGATAGTATTTTTTGTATACCTATTTGAATTGGGTTGATTAATCAAAATTGATTTGAAAAAGAAAATCAGGAACTCTTAAGAAAATTAAGATTATTGTATATACCAAATTGAAAATGAGTGTCATTATTATTACTGATCAATAAAAATATCTAGACTCTAAAGTAAAAAAAAAGGGGGGGGGAAAGACAAGCTTTCATTTTTTTATGGTAAAAAAATCATTTATACCCGTTATTTCACAAGAAAAAAAAGAAGAAAACCCGGGATCGATTGAATTTCAAGTATTCAATTTCACCAATAAGATACGGAGACTTACTTCACATTTGGAATTGCACAGAAAAGACTATTTATCTCAAAGGGGCTTACGTAAAATTCTGGGAAAACGAAAACGACTCCTGTCTTATTTGTCAAAGAAAAATAGAATACGTTATAAAAATTTAATTAATCAGTTGGATATTCGGGAGCCACAAACTAATTAATTTGAAAAGTCGTTTTGAATTATTCGATTTATTAGATCTTGAATTTTGATGAACTCATTTTTGTTTTAAGCAATTCATGGAAGAATGAATCGAGGAAAAACCTATGAATGTCCCAGCTACAAGAAAAGACCTCATGATAGTCAATATGGGTCCTCACCATCCATCAATGCATGGTGTTCTTCGACTTATTGTTACTCTAGATGGTGAGGATGTTATTGATTGTGAACCAATATTGGGTTATTTACATAGAGGGATGGAAAAAATTGCAGAAAATCGAACAATTGTACAATATCTGCCTTATGTAACACGTTGGGATTATTTAGCTACTATGTTCACAGAAGCAATAACCGTAAATGGACCGGAACAGTTAGGAAATATTCAAGTACCTAAAAGAGCCAGCTATATTCGAGTAATTATGTTGGAGTTGAGTCGTATAGCTTCTCACCTACTATGGCTGGGACCTTTTATGGCAGATATTGGTGCACAAACCCCTTTCTTCTATATTTTCAGAGAAAGAGAATTAATATATGATCTATTCGAAGCTGCCACAGGTATGAGAATGATGCATAATTTTTTTCGTATCGGAGGGGTAGCGGCTGATCTACCTTATGGCTGGATAGATAAATGTTTGGATTTTTGCGATTATTTTTTAACAAGGGTTGTTGAATATCAACAACTTATTACGCAAAATCCTATTTTTTTAGAACGGGTTGAGGGAGTAGGCATTGTTGGTGGAGAGGAAGTAATAAATTGGGGTTTATCAGGACCAATGCTTCGGGCTTCCGGAATACAATGGGATCTACGTAAAGTTGATCATTATGAATGTTACGAGGAATTTGATTGGGAAGTTCAATGGCAAAAAGAAGGAGATTCATTAGCTCGTTATTTAGTACGAATTGGTGAAATGGTCGAATCCATAAAAATTATTCAACAGGCTCTGGAAGGAATTCCGGGAGGGCCATATGAGAATTTAGAAATCCGCTGCTTTGATAGAGAAAAGGATCCAGAATGGAATGATTTTGAATATCGATTCATTAGTAAAAAGCCGTCTCCGACTTTTGAATTACCGAAACAAGAACTTTATGTGAGAGTTGAAGCCCCAAAGGGAGAATTAGGAATTTTTCTAATAGGGGATCAGAATGGTTTTCCTTGGAGATGGAAAATTCGTCCCCCGGGTTTTATCAATTTGCAAATTCTTCCTCAGTTAGTTAAAAGAATGAAATTGGCTGATATTATGACAATACTAGGTAGCATAGATATCATTATGGGAGAAGTTGATCGTTGAAATGATAATTGATACAACAGAAGTACAAGATATCAATTCTTTTTCCAAATTGGAATCTTTAAAAGAGGTCTATGGGATTATATGGATACTTGTCCCTATTTTGACTCTTGTATTGGGAATCACAATAGGTGTACTAGTGATTGTATGGTTAGAAAGAGAAATATCGGCAGGGATACAACAGCGTATTGGACCTGAATACGCCGGTCCTTTGGGAGTTCTTCAAGCTCTAGCAGATGGAACAAAATTACTCTTCAAGGAAAATCTTATTCCATCGAGGGGAGATATTCGTTTATTCAATATTGGACCATCCATATCAGTCATATCAATTCTAGTAAGCTATTCAGTAATTCCTTTTGGCTATAACTTTGTTTTAGCTGATCTCAATATCGGTGTTTTTTTATGGATTGCTATTTCGAGTATTGCTCCCATTGGACTTCTTATGTCAGGATATGGGTCAAATAATAAATATTCCTTTTTGGGTGGTCTACGGGCTGCTGCTCAATCGATTAGTTATGAAATACCATTAACTCTATGTGTGTTATCAATATCTCTACGTGTGATTCGTTGAGACAGAAACTTTTCCATGCTCCTTTCTTTTCGTCTTGATTTCTTTTCTTCTTTATAGGAAATTTAAGGGAAAGGGGTAGAAAAAATGGAATAGATATCCTGATTTTTGGATTTTCATTATTTTTATTCGGAATTCGGATTGATGAACTAAATGAGATAGTTATATGAGTGAAATAAAACAGCTTCTATATTATTCATTATTCATTGATTTAATATTCTAATATTCTCTAATTTAAATTATGAATTTAATGAAATTGAAATTCAATATATTTCGAATATTTAGTAATAAAATTAAATAAAATAGAAAATAGATATATATTTATAGATATATATTTGTATTTTGAATATATAATATTTAAATATTTAAGAATATAATAAAATATTTAATATTAATATAAAATTATTTAAAATTCTTAATATTAATATACTATGATTTGAATTTCATTTGAATCTGCTGTGAAAATATTGAGTCTCATTTTCTATGTATAAGAATTAAGTGGAAAAAAAAAATTATAAGCGGAAGACAACGTTTACCCCAAAATTGGTTGATTAGTCATCCTGTTTTGAAGCGGGCTCAAAAGACCAACCTTATTGAGTTTTCACTATCGTTTGTATGAATTACCATACATGTATTACCATAAGGGAAGATTGATAAAAAATGCGTGGATGGTTAGAAACACCAAGATACACAAAGGATTAGTAATGGAGATTATGTAAATTCTCAAAAAGAGCATTTCTGCATAATATAAAAAGAATACAAATTGGGGCTTTAAGTTCGTAGAAAAAATAAGGCAGTACTCCCCACAATTCCGATCTAGAGTATGCTCCTATCCACTGATTAAATAAATAACTATCAGAAACGAAATAATCCTTTAATTTTTTTTAAGTCCCTTTTTGTTTTGCACATAAAAAAAAGAAGAATAGGAACGAAAAAAAAAAACAAAAGAATAGAATACAATAATAAAAAAAAAAAAAAGAGGGATCCCTTTGGATTCTTTCTTATATACATATTCATCGAAATACAATTTATGTCATAATTCATAAACTAGTGTCTAATTTTTTCACGTAATCGAAAACGACGGGTTATTGAGAATTCTAAAGGAGTATTTTATTGAATTGAAGAATTCAATTATTACTCAACAAATTCAAATTATTAAGGGATGAGATCAATTCAGAAGTACCTTTTTTGTATTTATTATTATAACAGACAGAATTCAATTGGTCTAATTTAGGACCGTCCAATGGATTTGAATCCTATCTATCCTAGGGATATATCAAGATAAATAACCGGCCCGGTCCCTTAGATTTATTTATGGCCTTCGAGGAGCCGTATGAGGTGAAAATCTCATGTACGGTTCTGTAATAGCGATGGGAACAGTAATGTTATCACCGACTAGGATTATCTAACAGTTTAAGTACAGTTGATATAGTTGACGCGCAATCAAAATATGGTTTTTGGGGATGGAATTTATGGCGTCAACCTATAGGTTTTATCATTTTTCTAATTTCTTCCCTAGCGGAATGTGAAAGATTACCTTTTGATTTACCAGAAGCAGAAGAAGAATTAGTAGCAGGTTATCAAACCGAATATTCGGGTATCAAATTTGGTTTATTTTACGTTGCTTCCTATTTAAACTTATTAGTTTCTTCATTATTTGTAACAGTTCTTTACTTGGGCGGTTGGAATATCTCTATTCCGTACATATTTGTTTCTGAGCTTTTTGAAATAAATAAAACATGTGGAGTTTTTGGAACTACAATTGGTATCTTTATTACATTAGCTAAAACTTATTTGTTCTTGTTCCTTTCTATCACAACAAGATGGACTTTGCCTAGGCTAAGAATGGATCAATTATTAAATCTTGGATGGAAATTTCTTTTACCTATTTCTCTGGGTAATCTATTATTAACAACTTCGTTTCGACTATTTTCACTGTAAAGGATTGATATTCTATATTCATAACTTGTCTCAAACAAGAGAAAGAAACAAAAAAAAAAATATTCATAGATATTCACGATATGTTCCTTATGGTAACTGGGTTCATGAATTATGGTCAACAAACAGTACGAGCTGCAAGGTACATTGGTCAAAGTTTCATGATTACCTTAGCCCACGCAAATCGTTTACCTATAACTATTCAATATCCTTATGAAAAATTAATAACATCGGAACGTTTCCGCGGTCGAATCCATTTTGAATTTGATAAGTGCATTGCTTGTGAAGTATGTGTTCGTGTATGTCCTATAGATCTACCCGTTGTTGATTGGAAACTGGAAACTGATATTCGAAAGAAACGATTGCTTAATTACAGTATTGATTTCGGGATCTGTATATTTTGTGGTAACTGCGTTGAGTATTGTCCAACAAATTGTTTATCAATGACCGAAGAATATGAACTTTCGACTTATGATCGTCACGAATTGAATTATAATCAAATTGCTTTGGGCCGTTTACCAATGTCAGTAATTGATGATTATACAATTCGAACAATTCAATTTAAATAAAATTCTTTATTAGATTTCTATTTATATAATTTTATTAATATAGTTTCTAGTTTCGAAATAGTTTCGAATACTCGTTCGTATAAAGAATTAGATTAGTCCTATAACTGTACCTAGATGAATTCACACTCCTTAGGATTTAATTCAATTAGGAATTTAGTATATAAAATTTTTTCCTGGTCGTATCAATAAGGTCATGAAATTTCAATTTATTTATCTTTTATTTTACATCTAATGGATTTACCTGAACCGATACATGATTTTCTTTTAATCTTTCTGGGATCAGGTCTTGTATTAGGAAGTCTAGGAGTAGTATTATTTACCAACCCAATTTTTTCTGCCTTTTCGTTGGGACTGGTTCTTGTTTGTATATCTTTATTCTATATTTTATCAAACTCCCATTTTGTAGCTGCAGCACAGCTACTTATTTACGTAGGAGCTATAAACGTTTTAATCATATTTGCTGTGATGTTCATAAATGGTTCAGAATATTACCAAGATTTTCATCTTTGGACCGTTGGGGATGGAGTTACTTTGCTGGTTTGTACAAGTATTTTTGTTTCACTAATAACTACTATTCCAGATATATCATGGTACGGGATTATTTGGACTACAAGATCAAATCAGATTATAGAGCAAGATTTGATAAATAATAGTCAACAAATTGGAATTCATTTATCAACAGACTTTTTTCTTCCATTTGAACTCATTTCAATAATTCTTTTAGCTGCTTTGATAGGTGCAATTGTCGTGGCTCGCCAGTAAGAATAGAACTCGTAATATCAATCTAAATTCCATTTTGTTCGATTTATTTTTTTTTTCCATTTCCTTTGAATTTTACATGTGAATGGGAAAGTGAAAGATTGTTTATGTTTAATTTTTTTATTTGACTTATTACCAATATCTTCTTTTGGTCTGTACTTGTTATATTCTCTAGTCAATCGAATCTGTTGAAGTGTTGTTCATATTGAAATGAATCGAAATTGATAAGGAGTTGGTCAATGATGCTCGAACATGTACTTGTTTTGAGTGCCTATTTATTTTCTATCGGTATCTATGGATTGATCACAAGCCGAAATATGGTTAGAGCCCTTATGTGTCTTGAACTTATACTGAATGCGGTTAATATAAATTTCGTAGCTTTTTCTGAATTTTTTGATAGTCGCCAATTAAAAGGAAATATTTTTTCCATTTTTGTTATAGCTATCGCAGCCGCTGAAGCAGCTATTGGACCGGCTATTGTTTCGTCAATTTATCGTAACAGAAAATCAACTCGTATCAATCAATCGAATTTGTTGAATAAATAGTGAATAAAATAGTGAATAAGAATAAATAGTATTAATCAGAAAAATTCGAATTTCAAATATTGAAATTCGAATATTTATCAATTCAAATTCGCATGTATGATAACATATGATTATGTTTGCGAAAACGTAATAAATCAAAGTATCTTGGCCCTCTGTTATGAATTGATCCAGAGGTAGATTGATTAGAAAAATTCTGGTAAATCATTGATTCATCTGGTGTTGAAATATATGATATGATTCATTTCCAAGTTTACTAGATCGAAAATAGCTAATGTTCAAAAATTAATAGAGCCAATGTCTCATTCAGTAAAGATTTATGATACATGTATAGGATGTACTCAATGTGTCCGAGCCTGCCCCACAGATGTATTAGAAATGATACCTTGGGACGGATGTAAAGCTAAGCAAATAGCTTCTGCTCCAAGAACAGAGGACTGTGTTGGTTGTAAGAGGTGTGAATCCGCCTGTCCGACAGATTTCTTGAGTGTTCGAGTTTATTTATGGCATGAAACAACTCGAAGCATGGGTCTAGCTTATTGATACGTTTCAAAAAACCACATACGAATACCATTTTTTTACTGACAAAAACCCGTGCTCAAAGTGGGAAAGATTTTTTTTTCATTTTGAGCACGGGTTTTTCTGGCCCAAGTGTATCTTATTTTTACCACGATGTTTTTTTCCTTGGTTAACAATAGTTGTAGTTTTCCCAATATCCGCAGGTTCCTTAATCTTCTTATTTCCCCATTGAGGAAATATGGTAATTTGGTGGTATACTATTTTTATATGCTTAATGAATCTCCTTATAACAACCTATGCATTCTGTTATCATTTCCAATTGGACGATCCATTAATCCAATTGACGGAGAATTATATATGGATCCAATTTTTTGTTTTTTATTGGAGATTCGGAATAGATGGACTCTCTATAGGCCCTATTTTACTGACGGGATTTATCACCACTTTAGCTACTTTAGCGGCTCAACCGGTTACTCGGGAATCCCGATTATTCCATTTCCTGATGTTAGCAATGTATTGCGGTCAAATAGGATCATTTTCTTCTCGAGACATTTTACTTTTTTTCATGATGTGGGAATTAGAATTAATTCCTGTTTATCTACTTTTATCCATGTGGGGTGGAAAGAAACGTTTGTATTCAGCTACAAAGTTTATTTTGTATACTGCAGGAAGTTCCATTTTTTTTATTATTGGGAGTTCTCGGTATCGGTTTATATGGTTCGAATGAACCAACATTTAATTTGGAAACATCAGCTAATCAATCGTATCCTGTGGCACTGGAAATATTATTCTATATTGGATTTCTTATTGCTTTTGCTGTCAAATCGCCGATTATACCCTTACATACATGGTTACCAGACACCCACGGAGAGGCACATTACAGTACTTGTATGCTTTTTGCCGGAATCTTATTATAA